GACCTTTGATTGAATAGCATTTTTCTCGATTGACCTCCTGCAAAGTGCAAAGAGGAGGTCAAATTCAAGTTGCAATTCAACCTTGTTTTGTTAAGTTCTTTTTTATTGTGATTCGAAATAAAATAAATGGAATCACGCTCTGTAGGATTTGAACCTACGGCATCGGGTTTTGGAGACCCGCGTTCTACCGAACTGAACTAAGAGCGCTTTTTTATGACAAGAACTACGATTGTAAAGAAAATTATTTTTTTTTGTACCCCAGTCTTGCATACCAATGCATGTAAAAAATGAAAGATAATGAATGCCTTATTTGATTTCATTTTTATTTAATTAATCTCACTCAATTAATCCTTCGTTACTGCCCCCTAGGAGAAGTAATAGGTAGGGATGACAGGATTTGAACCCGTGACATTTTGTACCCAAAACAAACGCGCTACCAAGCTGCGCTACATCCCTTTTAAAATTGTTGTACAATGTCATTGTACAAAATCCATGTCTTGTTTTCCACATCGTTATTTTTTTCTGTATCCATATATAATTTTCTTGTCATTTCTTCTTTTTGGTTTCATATAATAAATAATAATAAAATTATATACATCTGAAACTCAACATATAAAAAAAAAGAATGAATATTTATTATAATGCTTACGAAAAAAGAAAGGGGCACCCCCTTTCTTTTTTAGGGATAGGGATAGGAAAACCTCATCTACTGCTCATTGTAGATATTTATTTTTGTTAGGAATTCCGTACAAAAAAGACAAATGATCTTGAACTACAGCATCTGACCATATATGTATTACAATAAAGAAGGAGGATTTTCAATGCGGGATATAAAAACATATCTCTCCACAGCACCCGTGCTAACTACTCTATGGTTTGGGTCTTTAGCAGGTCTATTGATAGAAATTAATCGTTTATTCCCCGATGCTTTGTCATTCCCTTTTTTTTAATTCTAGTTTAAGATCCTATTTTATTTTGGAGAACAGAAATGGAAAGGGGGTTCCCGTATAGGGTAAAAAATTCCATGAAATCCTAGCATATAAAAAAGGATACTTAAATGAAATACTGGAAAGAATAATTGATAATTTGCAAAAATTGTATTACTTACATAATATTATTATATTCTATTAATTTCTATTAGTATTAATTGGAATTACCTAGTTAGTCACTTCTATTTCTATTTATATATTTTTTTTTCTTTTTTTTTCTTTTCGTCTTCTTAGATTTAGATTCGGGTCGAAAATAGAAGAATTAAGTCGATCAAAAATTTAAAGGAGGTTCATGGCTAAGGGTAAAGATGTCCGAGTTAGAGTTATTTTGGAATGTACCAGTTGTGTCCAAAATGGTGGCAATAAGAAATTGCCGGGCATTTCTAGATATATTACTCAAAAAAATCGACACAATACACCCAGTCGATTAGACTTGAGAAAGTTTTGTCGTTATTGTCGCAAGCATACGATTCATGGGGAAATAAAGAAATAGATCGAATGGAACATATGTATTGTATTATTTTTCAAAGGAGCAGGAAAAAGAAAAACTTAACATATATATGTATATAAATATATAATATACAAATAAAAAAAGAAAACCCATTTCGGTCAGATCTGAAATGAATAAAGAAATAGAAATTTAGAGATAAGGAATAAACCATGGATAAATCCAAGCAACCTTTTCGCAAATCCAAGCGATCTTTTCGTAGGCGTTTTCCCCCAATTGAATCGGGGGATCAAATTGATTATAGAAACATGAGTTTAATTAGTCGATTTATTAGTGAACAAGGAAAAATATTATCTAGACGAGTGAATAGATTGACCTTGAAACAACAACGATTAATTACTATTGCTATAAAACAAGCTCGTATTTTATCTTTGTTACCTTTTCTTAATAATGAAAAACAGTTCGAGAGAGCTGAGTCGATCCCTAGAACTGCTGGTCCTAGAACCCGAAATAAATAGATATACTCTTCTTATTGATTCAAAACTCCAAGCGGAACTCAGATTGATGTTTTGCTCGAAAAACCTCGAATCCGGATTTTATGGTTGTGTTATAAGAAACAACAAATAGGGAAAGAAGAAATCTTTTTTTTTGAAAGATGTTCGCTCATTCCCACTACTTATCTTAATTTCTTTTTAATTTCTTAAATTCATTTTTATTCTATCTTCCCGGAGTCCATTCTCCGGGGAATTCTATTCTGTTTTCGCTATTCATATATATGAATATATATGATATATGACTTTTTAATCTCTTTTATTTGCTAATCTTATTGGAAATCATGTAAAGACAATTCTTATTTGATATAGCTATTTGTGCAAGTATTTTACGATTAAGAAGCAATTCCTTCTTGTACAGATTGTGTATGAATTTACTATAACTATAGAATACCATATTCTCACGAGCTGCTGCATTTATTCGAGTGATCCACAAACGACGAAAGTCCCTCTTTTGTCTGCCCCTATCCCGATGAGAGGAAACCAAAGCTCTCATTTTCTGTTGAGTAGCAGTTCGGGTAAGTCTTGAATGGGCCCCTATAAAGGTTGATGCAAATAAACGAATTTTTGTTCGCCGTCTCCGAGCTATATATCCTCGTCTAACTCTGGTCATTGAATCAAATTAAACTTTAATGAATAACTAATTGATTTCTTTTCTTTCAGTCATCCTCTTATCCCCCTCTAGTTAATTAATACCAAAACGGATTATTCCAATATATAAAATATAAATTCCAATGGCTTTTGCTACTATGACCTTCCCAACCACGATTTTTTATTCTTTCCGAGTAAAAAAAAAAAATACCCGGAAAGAATAAATTCTAGCGAAAAAAAAAGAAAAAATAGTGGGTTCCATCGTTTCTATGGTTACTTCGTAAACGGTGAGGTCCTCTCTATACACCGGAGCCTTTTCTTTCATTTAACCAAATGTTATTGTGAACTTGTATAGTTCACACTCCTTAGTTTAGCTCTACCAATCAGTAATAGTTCTTTTCACAAAAGGGTTATCTATACAGTGACGGCATTTAATTATGAAAGTTGACTAGGTAGCTGACCTTGTTAGTCCGTTCTTTCAAGAATAGGAACATAACCTTTTTGCTTCTTATAGTACTATTTCCTCCGCTTAATAGATAACTATTTGCTACCAATGGGGAATTACTTCTCATCTCAAACTGAGGTGATTGGATTTGCACCAATGGAAACCATAAATTTTATACACAAAAATATAGGTAGATGATGGATCTTTAGCTTTCTAGATAGTAAATAACATAGATAGTTTCCATCCTATCTATCTTTATTCCTTGGTACTGGTGATTGGTACTTGAAAAATTGCTGCATTTATTTTATTTTGTTTGAACTCATGATCTAAACGAGTCGCACATACACCCGAGTACATGTCCCTCGTCGTTGAGGGCACCCCCTAAGTGCGGGGGATTTCGTGATATTTCGTATTGGCTGTCTTGTGTTTCTAATAAGTTGTTTAATTGTCGGCATATCATACATATATATAATAAAATAGGTTGGTTTAGATCGATCTTAACCTGATTTATTGATGATTATGAATTATTTACATTCAATATCAAATCACGGAAAAATAGAATTATGGAGGGAATCATATATTTAGGCGAAATCTCCAGTAGTTTCATTTTCGACCGCTACAAGATCAACAATGCCATGAGCTTGGGCTTCTGTTGCTGACATAAAAACATCTCTCTCCATGTCTTCGGATATAACCCATAAAGGGTTACCTGTTCTTTGTACATAAACTTTTGTGAGGGTTTCGCGAAGTTTGAGTAGTTCTTCTGCTTCCAAGATAAATTCCCCTGCTTGTGCCTCATAAAAAGAACTAGCAGGTTGGTGAATCATAACCCTGATAATATAATATTGATCTAACATCATGCATGAATGGTTCTTCTATCTTGAAGAATTGGATTAAAGTAAGGACTAAAAAAAACAAGAAAAAAAAATAGAATTGAACGACGGACCGTACAGGCACCTTTTGTGCATTGCATACGGCTCTGCAATGGAATTTCCTTTTTCTATTCTATCGAAGAAAAAAAAAAGAATCCATCCGATCTAGATTGTTGAATGATCCATTTACCACCCTTCCTTTCATACATATTGTAATGTAAAAAAAAAATACTATGATGGTTCTGTTGCTTTCTATATTTATCTCGTCTGTGATTTAGCAATCCCAAAGTTTCTTTTTGATACGATCAAATAAGAAAGAATTATCTTTTTTTTTTTCGTCCTCTCTTTGTAAGAGAAATATCAGAAAAAGGCTTCTGGTGTGGAAGAAAACGGTTTGTGACGCTGAAATGTACTCCCGACATAGAAGATCAAGTCGGAAATAACCTTTTTTCATACTACTATCTCGATAGAAAATATCGTGTTAGGAAAAACAATAATAGTTTGTTCATATCGAACTCAAAGTGCCATGCTATTATTACCTATTATTCATATTCAATATGGCGAAGGCATAGTCTTCTTCTTCTTTTTTTTCAAATAAAAACTCATTGGCGCCAAGCATGGGGGAATGCTAGACGTTTGGTAATTTCTCCTCCGACCAGAATGAAGGATCCCATTGAAGCGGCTAATCCCATGCATATTGTATGTACATCGGGCGAAACAAATTGCATAGTATCATAAATAGCGATTCCTGGTATTACCCATCCGCCAGGGGAGTTTATAAACAAATAAAGATCCTTAGTATCATCTTCTATACTGAGATATACCATGAGACCAACAAGTTGATTTGAGATCTCGCTATCAACTTCTTGGCCTAAAAAAAGTAATCTTTCTCGATAAAGTCGGTTGATTAGGACAAAATTATATCCCTTTTGAACCGTACGTGCGTCTTTGGATGCATACGGTTCAAAAAAATTGCGAAAATAAAGAATCAATGTGTCGATTCCAATCCTATCTCTTTTTTTTAAGAGATTTCTGCTTTTCTAATGAAGGGTTTTTTTCTTCCATTAAAAAAAAAGAGTTTTGACCCCCTCCCTAAAAAAAAGAATTTACTGAACTTATTTAATTAACCTCTCATTGATGTATTGTTTCGTCGAGATTTAAATCACGATGTCATTTTCTTGTTCCTGAATGGGTCCTTTGAATTCTTTTATTTTAGGTTCATGTTCTACTCCGGGGAAAGATCTATCCGAATTCTAGTTGTACATATAGGACAAATGATCTCAGTACCACTTCTTTTTGCTACGACTTTTTTTCAATTCGTTTCATACCTCCCAAAAACTATTCGATGTATTTATTATAATGGTTGGCATGGCAGTTTAAGAGTGCCTCTCTAATTAAATAAATAAAATATAAGAATCTTCTATGCATAGCTACAAGTGCTAATTCTACATATATTACTATTACCACTATTACCAATTTGGTATTTTATGAGCAGAGCCTGGATACTTCATTTTTTTAGTCCAAGTTAACCATAAATTCTTCTAATTAAGAAGATTGATCCTCAATCTAAATCAATCTAATTTAACTTCACGCTCCGCATGATTGATTCTCCAATCAATACAATATTTGGGGGGCGAAACAGAGGATATCTCGATCGGGGGAGAAAATGGGGGAATCCCATATGACCCAATATGTCTGACAAGTCGCACTATACGTCAACCCAAACTGCATCTTCCTCTCCAGGACTCCGAAAAGGTACTTTTGGAACACCAATGGGCATTAAATTAAATTAAAAATTTAAGTACTATACTTCACTTTAATATGGAAACGTAAAAATGAGTTTTTTGTCTTCATCATTTTTTTCTATTTATTCTACTTTTACTTTATACAATACACAAATTCGAACAAAAATTCGAAGGTTTTTAGAGAAAGACAGAATTTATAAATAAGAATCTTAATGAAGAGATAGATCGTTCGAATAATAAAAAAGTATCCATATCCATACATTCATTCCCCCAAAACGGGACTAATGCTCCCATTGCGTATTGGTACTTATCGGGTATAGAATAGATCTGCTTCTCTTTGTTCTTACGAACAGAATTCGGCCGTTATTTTCAACGGAATACAATAAAAAGTAACCTTTTCTCATACAGAATTTGCTGAAAAGGTTAGGTAAATAGTATAAGTCTATATGCAATGCGATAAAGTTACATAGTGTCTATTTTTCTTTGAGAAAGGAGTATTTCTATGGGTTTGCCTTGGTATCGTGTTCATACTGTCGTATTGAATGATCCCGGCCGATTGCTTTCTGTCCATATAATGCATACGGCTCTAGTTTCTGGTTGGGCCGGTTCGATGGCTCTATACGAATTGGCGGTTTTTGATCCTTCTGACCCCGTTCTTGATCCAATGTGGAGACAAGGTATGTTCGTTATACCCTTCATGACTCGTTTAGGAATAACCAATTCATGGGGTGGTTGGAGTATTTCAGGAGGAACTGTAACGAATTCGGGTATTTGGAGCTATGAAGGCGTGGCAGGAGCACATATTGTGTTTTCTGGCTTGTGCTTTTTGGCGGCCATCTGGCATTGGGTGTATTGGGACTTAGAAATATTCTGTGATGAACGTACAGGAAAACCTTCTTTGGATTTGCCCAAAATCTTTGGAATTCATTTATTTCTCTCAGGAGTGGCTTGTTTTGGCTTTGGCGCATTTCATGTAACAGGCTTATATGGTCCTGGAATATGGGTGTCTGATCCTTATGGACTAACCGGAAAAGTACAATCTGTAAGTCCAGCGTGGGGCGCGGAAGGTTTTGATCCTTTTGTTCCCGGCGGAATCGCCTCTCATCATATTGCAGCAGGTACGCTGGGCATATTAGCAGGCCTATTCCATCTTAGTGTCCGTCCGCCTCAACGTCTCTACAAAGGATTACGTATGGGCAATATTGAAACTGTACTTTCTAGTAGTATCGCTGCTGTTTTTTTTGCAGCTTTTGTTGTTGCTGGAACTATGTGGTATGGTTCAGCAACAACCCCAATCGAGTTATTTGGTCCCACTCGTTATCAGTGGGATCAGGGATACTTCCAGCAAGAGATATATCGAAGAGTTAGTGCCGGACTAGCTGAAAATCTCAGTTTATCGGAAGCTTGGTCTAAAATTCCTGAAAAATTAGCTTTTTATGATTACATTGGTAATAATCCGGCAAAAGGGGGATTATTCAGAGCGGGCTCAATGGATAGCGGGGATGGAATAGCTGTTGGATGGTTAGGACATCCCGTCTTTAGAGATAAAGAAGGGCGCGAGCTTTTTGTACGTCGTATGCCTACTTTTTTTGAAACATTCCCGGTAGTTTTAGTCGATGGAGATGGAATTGTTCGGGCGGATGTTCCTTTTCGAAGGGCAGAATCGAAGTATAGTGTTGAACAAGTAGGTGTAACTGTTGAGTTCTATGGTGGCGAACTCAATGGAGTCAATTATAGCGATCCTGCTACTGTGAAAAAATATGCTAGGCGCGCACAATTAGGCGAAATTTTTGAATTAGACCGGGCTACTTTGAAATCTGATGGTGTTTTTCGTAGTAGTCCAAGGGGTTGGTTCACTTTTGGGCATGCTTCGTTTGCTTTGCTTTTCTTTTTTGGACATATTTGGCATGGCGCTAGAACCTTGTTTAGAGATGTTTTTGCTGGTATTGATCCGGATTTGGATGCTCAAGTGGAATTTGGAGCATTCCAAAAACTTGGAGATCCAACTACAAAGAGACAAGTAGTTTGATACAAGACTGCTCTGGCATCTTTATTCTTTATCCTCTATCTCTATTTTTTTCTCGGGTACCCGAGAAAAAAATAGAGACTTGAATCAACTTCTTTTCGTTGATTCTTTCCCCTCTTTTTTTATGATATGGTAAATGATCCCACTCAAACGAATAGATGTGAAAGCTATAATTGTAAACCACGATCGAATCTATGGAAGCATTGGTTTATACATTCCTTTTAGTCTCGACTTTAGGGATAATTTTTTTCGCTATCTTTTTTCGAGAACCACCTAAGGTTCCGACTAAAAAATAATGAAATAATTTTTCATTATATCAACTGAAGTAATGGGCCCCCATATCGGGAGGCTCATTACTTCAACGAATCTAGTCCCCGTGTTCCTCGAATGGATCTCTTAGTTGTTGAGAGGGTTGCCCAAAAGCGGTATATAAGGCGTACCCCGTAAAGCTTACAAGTAAACCTGATATGAAGATGGCGACTAGTGTTGCTGTTTCCATTTTTAGAAAATTTCAAGATCACAATGGATCTACGATAAGATCGTTTATTTATTTACAATTACAACGGAATAGTATACAAAGTCAACCGATCTCAACCAATAATTAAATAGGATTTATGGCTACACAAACCGTTGAGGATAGTTCTAGATCTAGGCCAAGACAAACTACCGTAGGGAGTTTATTGAAACCGTTGAATTCGGAATATGGTAAAGTAGCTCCGGGCTGGGGGACTACACCACTTATGGGAGTTGCAATGGCTCTATTTGCAATATTCCTATCTATTATTTTGGAAATTTATAATTCATCCGTTTTACTGGATGGAATTTCAATGAGTTAGGTTCATAAGAACTATGAAGCTCTAGTTTTTCAATCAAAAAAAATTTTATTTAAAACTTGGATTTATAGACCTTTTTGGTAGTTCGATTGTGGTATTTCTTTTTTCGGTATTTCCGGAATATGAGCGTGTGACTTGTTATAATTGATCCTATTGATAATACAGAGAACGGCCCTGTCATCTCTATTAAGATGATTCTACCCCGTCGGATATTTATTCTAATATCCGGAACACGGAATATTATAGAAAAATTTAAGAAAAGAAATATTTGAACTATGATTCATACCTATTATTTAGACCTCGCAACCGGACTAAAAAAAAATTCAGATGGGTATTTCCTAAATTAAATAATTTTTTTTCTTTAGACTTATTAAATTAATTTTATCTGAAGAACAACTTCTTTCTCTAAATTTTGTTGAGTCATTACATCCACTCATTGAAATTGAATAAGTGATGATCAAATGGTTTTTACTCAAAGAACCCCTTTTATTTAGTTTGGGATTAAATCATCGTGGTTCTTGTATGAATCTGAGGTTTTAATTGATTTATAGGGTCTTAACAAGGGAATTCCTATCAACAGTAAAAACAAAAGTAGACCCGCATTACGCACAAAAAACAACAAATTAAATAACAAAAAGAAACAAAAATAGGAAAGAGAAGATTCAAGAGGCCTGTAACGATCAATATAAAGAAAAGTGGACGAGCTAACTTGATATTTTTGGCATTAGCATTACAAAGAAGAGATTTCGGATTTTTTTTTACTTCCTATCTTTGGGACAAATTGAATCGAGCAGCTAAGAAGTTTTTAACTTTCTATTGCATATCCGTCGAAATCGGTATTTGTGTGTTTCTGTTTGAGCCGTACGAGATGAAATTCTCATATACGGTTCTCTGGGGGGGGGTCCTCTCGGATTCCCTATCTCAATAAAGTATATGATTGGTTCGAGGAACGTCTCGAGATTCAAGCGATTGCAGATGATATAACTAGTAAATATGTTCCTCCTCATGTCAACATATTTTATTGTCTAGGGGGAATCACGCTTACTTGTTTTTTAGTACAAGTAGCTACGGGTTTTGCTATGACTTTTTACTATCGTCCAACTGTTACGGAGGCTTTTTCCTCTGTTCAATACATAATGACTGAAGCCAACTTTGGTTGGTTAATTCGATCAGTTCATCGATGGTCAGCAAGTATGATGGTTCTAATGATGATTCTGCACGTATTTCGTGTGTATCTTACAGGTGGGTTTAAAAAACCTCGCGAATTAACTTGGGTTACAGGTGTGGTTCTGGCTGTATTGACTGCATCTTTTGGTGTAACTGGTTATTCCTTACCTCGGGACCAAATTGGTTATTGGGCAGTAAAAATTGTGACAGGCGTGCCTGACGCTATTCCTATAATAGGATCTCCTTTGGTAGAGTTATTACGCGGAAGTGCTAGTGTGGGTCAATCTACCTTGACTCGTTTTTATAGTTTACACACTTTTGTATTGCCTCTTCTTACTGCCGTATTTATGTTAATGCACTTCCCAATGATACGTAAGCAAGGTATTTCGGGTCCTTTATAGTTATAGCTTTATTTTATCTTTATTTTATAGAGTATAGAGAAAACAGATCATAGATATTTGTAATTTCTGATATATCGTATTGGTATTGGGAAGGAACAATAGTATTTCATTGCTACAAATATGTATTATTGAAAAAATAAGACATGTTTTTTGATACTTATCTTCAACTCTGAAGTATTTGAGTTCTTATTTGATAAGAATAGTTGAAGTGGATTCTCCGAAGAGAGGATGGATTATGGGAGTGTGTGACTTGAACTATTGATTGGGCCATGCCGATATATTATTTTATCCGCCACGTTGGAATTCACAACCAAACGTGTCTCCGCATCCAACCACCACGTAAATCCCCCTATGTAGCATAGGATAGGCCGGTTCGCTTGAGGAGAATCTTTTCTATGATCATGCCCCAATTATGTCATGCATGAACAGGCTCCGTAAGATCCTGTAGAATAAGTGATGTGGCACAATCCAATGTTTTATCTATCCCACTTACTTATTTATAGTATGGAAATGCATTCATTTCCTCTGCATCGACCTCGATCTATAATATGATACTATCGGAGTGAAATAAGGGATCTAAGGAAGAACAGAGGCTAGACTTTATTAGTAACAAGTAAAGACTTTGTATGTAATAAAATTGAGATGTTGTGGGGAAAAAACGAATCAAATCAAAAATGAGACAGTCCAAAAAGCCCTTGATTATGATCAAATTTTTAAACCTACTTGGATATTGAGCATTTATCTGTAAGAACTTAATTATTTGCACTGAATATGAATAGGTGCAACTTAGGAAATGGGATCTAGTAAATGTAAATCCTTTCGTACTTACATAGAGTCATTCTATTTTATATGTGTGGATATGTATTAAATATAGATTTTCTATCAATCTATTTCTGTAATTTTTTTGAATCTTGCTCGAGCCGGATGATGAAAAATTATCATGTCCGGTTCTTTCGGGGGATGGATCCATAAGAATTCACCTATCCCAATAACAAAGAAACCAGACTTGAATGATCCTGTATTAAGAGCTAAATTGGCCAAAGGGATGGGGCATAATTATTATGGAGAACCCGCATGGCCCAATGATCTTTTATATATTTTTCCGGTAGTAATTCTAGGTACTATTGCATGTAATGTCGGTTTAGCAGTCCTAGAACCATCAATGATTGGTGAACCGGCGGATCCATTTGCAACTCCTTTGGAAATATTGCCCGAATGGTACTTTTTTCCTGTATTTCAAATACTCCGCACAGTACCCAATAAATTATTGGGTGTTCTTTTAATGGTTTCAGTACCAACAGGATTATTAACAGTACCCTTTTTGGAGAATGTTAATAAATTCCAAAATCCATTTCGTCGTCCAGTAGCTACAACAGTCTTTTTGATCGGTACCGCAGTAGCTCTTTGGTTAGGTATTGGAGCAACATTACCTATTGATAAATCTCTAACTTTAGGTCTTTTTCAAATTGATTCAACTGTGAAATACCACGATGTAGGTATCTAGGGAATAGTCGCTTCTAAAGTGAATCCTCCCTAGATACATGAATTTGATTATGATCTATTTCGCGAAAATACGGATTGCGTGTCGAAGATAAAAAATGAAGTTTTTTTATAATAAAAAAAAAGAATATGAAATAATTTATTTAAAATGAAAACTTATTCTTAGGTAAATTGATTGCGAAATGTTTCTGTAGAGTGTCCAATATCCATTTTACATCTTCTGTACGAAAATATTCAATTCTCATAAGATCCTCCTGACTGTTACTCAAAAGGTCCAATAATGTATGTATATTGGACTTTTTGAGACAATTATAGGTCCTAGGAGATAGTTCTAATTGGTCAATAAAAATACATTTCAATGGAATTCCTTTTTTGTTTTTCCTTAGCTTAGTTAATCCATTTTGAAAGGTAAAAGGAGGTGGAGTAAACCTGTTTTTATTTTCCTCGAAATGAATGCCCCTTTCCTCCGCATGCAGAAAAGGAATAAATAAATGAATCAAATTACGAGAAGCTTCATAAAGTGCTTCCTTAGGAGTTAAACTTCCATTCGTCCATATTTCTAGAAAAAGTATTTCTTGTTTTTCATTTCCATTTCCATAAGAATGAATACTATGATTCGCATTTCGAACAGGCATGGATACAGCATCTATAGGATAACTTCCGTTTTGAGAGTTATTTGTGGGGTTCATACGGTATCCGCGATCTCTATTGATTTGTAATCCAATACGCAAATCAATTGGTTCCGTCAGGTTAGCTATATACTGTGTTGCGTCAACTATTTCCACAGAAGGCGGTGAGATGATATCTTGAGCGGTTACGTATCTAGGACCCCTAACGCAAATGGATGCGTCTCTAACTCCATACAGATTACTTCTCAATACAATTTCTTTCAAATTTATTAAAATTTCATGTACCGATTCCTCAATACCTACTATCGTAGAATATTCATGTGGCACTTTCTCAGATTTAGCACGTGTGATACATGTTCCTTCTATTTCTCCAAGTAAAGCCCTTCGCATGGCAATACCTATGGTATCGGCTTGCCCTTTCATGAGCGGGGACAGAATGAAACGACCATAATAAAGACGCGTACTGTCTACTCTTGATTCAACACATTTCCACTGTAGTGTTCGAGTGGATTCTGCTATTTCCTCTCGAACCATACTAATATTATTATTTGATCAGATCATTGAATCATTTATTTCTCTTGAAATCCATTTAATTCTTTTTTTTACACACGTCTTTTTTGGGGAGGTCTACATCCATTATGTGGCATAGGTGTTACATCACGTACGAAACTTAATAGTATACCACTTCTACGAATAGCCCGTAATGCTGCGTCTCTTCCGAGACCGGGACCTTTTATCATAACTTCTGCTCGTTGCATACCCTGATCTACTACAGTACGAATAGCATCTAAAGCGGCTGCTTGCGCAGCATAGGGTGTTCCCCTTCTTGTGCCTTTGAATCCAGAAGTACCGGCGGAGGCCCAAGAAACCACTCGACCTCGTACATCTGTAACAGTTACAATGGTATTGTTGAAACTGGCTTGAACATGAATAACTCCTTTTGGTATTCTACGTCCAGTCTTACGTAAACCAATACGCCCATTCCTACGCGAACCAATTCTTTGTATAGGTTTTGCCATATTTTATCATCTCATAAATATGAATCAGAAATATATATATATAGAAAGATACGGAGATATCCATTTCACGTTAAAATGTTAAAACAAATCTTTTATTTTTACATAACCCCTCTTTGAGAAACTTTAGAAAGATTATCCTTGTCTCTGTTTATGTCTCGGATTGGAACAAATCACTATAATTCGTCCGCGCCTACGGATCAGTCGACATTTTTCACAAATTTTACGAACAGAAGCCCTTATTTTCATATTTCTCACTCCTTACTTTAATTTTGAATCTATTCCTTGAAAGAAACTAGGTCTCTTGTTTTTTTTTGCTTCAAATTGTACCTTTGATGAAAGGGATGTTTTCAAAAAGAATCTATCTAATCGTTCGAATCTTTGTTCCGAAGTCTATAAATTATACGTCCCCTGGTATGAATAATATTGCCTTATTTTGATTCTATCCCCCGGCAGTGTTCGTATCAAACTGTGTCGGATCCTCCCCGAAATAGAACTTAGAATTAGATCTTCATTAATAGAAACGGATTCGGAGAGTATACCATTGGGAAATGATTCAGTAATTAAACTTTCATGAATCATTTTTTTTTTCATTCCAGGCAACCTCCTTGAAGTATCAACTAATGGAGGAAGAGTTATATAACTCACCTTTCCTCTCTATTTCACAAATAGGAAGTTAGAGATAAAATTAGGATACCGGAGGAAGATTACCATATATAACACAAAATTTCTCCTCCAATTTTTTCTAGTCTAGCTTCTCGATCTGTCATTATGCCTCGAGAAGTGGAAAGAATTACAATTCCCATTCCACCTAAAATCTTAGGAATTTTTTTATAGTTGGAATAAATTCGTAGACCGGGTCGACTGATACGTTTTAAAATAGTTCTATATATTCCTTTCCTAGTTCTTCTATGGCGCAAGGTTGAAACCAAGAAATTTTTATTACTTTCCTGATGTTTCCGAACATTTTCAATAAAACCCTCTCGTAGGAGTATTTTAACAATGTTTTCGGTGATATTTGTGGATGCTATTCGAACCGTTCCATTTTTACTCATGTCAGCATTTCTTATAGAAGTTATTATATCAGCAATAGCGTCTCTGCCCATGACGAATTATAATTATCGGTGCTTCTTAATTTTGATATAATCAACATGTTTTTTTATTTGAATACTTCAAAGTATTCATTATTTAATTTAATAATAAATTTTAATAATAAATTAATTATTATTAAATTAATTATTAAATTGTTAAAAGTATATGCGTGAGACACAATCTATTAATTGGGTTTATTTCAGATATCCTACTAGAACAATATCATAGTTTGATCTATGACTATGAGTCTTTATAATACCTCGGGAGCTAATGAAACTATTTTAGTAAAATTCAACTGTCTCAATTCCCGAGCAATCGCACCAAAAACTCTAGTTCCTTTTGGATTTCCTTCTTGATCAATGACAACCGCTGCATTGTCATCATATCGTATTATCATACCGTTGTTACGTTTGAGTTCTTTACATGTACGTACAATTACAGCTCTTATTACTTCTGATCTTTCTAGGGGCATATTGGGCACTGCTTCTTTAATTACAGCAACAATAATGTCACCAATATGAGCATATCTATGATTACCAGCTCCTATGATTCGAATACACATTAATTCTCGAGCTCCACTGTTATCTGCTACATTCAAAAGGGTCTGAGGTTGAATCATATCATTTTTATTTGAATCTATTATTTCAATGCAAAGAATGAGGAAAAAGAAGAAATAGTGTTTGTCTAGAAATAAAGAAACTCGTGGTTGTTTTTTATCCCTTTTTTATATTTAGTTCTACATTCCTATCCTAAAATAACAAATTGAGTTTTTATAGGCATTTTGCACGCAGCTATTGAAATTGCTGCTCTGGCTACAGTTTCTGAGACTCCGCCCATTTCATAAAGTATTCGACCGGGTTTAACAACAGATACCCAATATTCGGGAGATCCCTTTCCCGACCCCATACGTGTTTCTGCGGGCCTTACTGTAATAGGTTTATCGGGAAAAACACGTACCCATATTTTTCCGCCACGACGTGCATATCGTGTCATTGCTCTTCGTCCTGCTTCTATTTGTCTAGCGGTAATCCAAGCGGGTTCAAGTGCCTGAAGAGCATATCTGCCGAAACAAATATGATTACCCCGGCAAGATATTCCTTTCATTCTTCCTCTATGTTGCTTACGAAATCTGGTTCTTTTGGGGTTATAGTTGATGGTTTTTTCCCATCTCTACTACAGAACCGGACATGAGAATTTCTTCTCATCCAGCTCCTCACGAATGAAAGGATTCGATAATATTACAGATGCACATGTATTTAATAATTAATACATTAAAAATAATTAATACATTAAACTAAGTAATGGGATTTATTGATATTATATTTCATTTATTAGATAAGAATATTAGATAAGCAGCTGTATCTGTATATACGGTTAGATTTTTCTATTTATAGATATAGATAATGTTTCTTTTCCGGATCCTTATTTATTTTACTTTTCTTTTAGTAAATTATTGAATCAAGACAATATTGGAATCCAATAAATAAGAAATAAGGATTTCGCGGGCGAATATTGACTCTTTCCTTTTCCTGCTTTATTCGTAGGATCAATCCACGACTTCTCAGAGTAACAAAATTTGTTCTTGGTTCATTCCGCCATCCTGCCTGCTCAATCATTTGGATTCTTTTAAATGGAATCCTATATAGTATAGTCACAGGTTTCGTCGTTCCTATAGCTTCTCCATTAATGATTAGGCCTAAACTCTGCAACGGAGCTCTCAACAAAATCTGTTCCCGAGTCAATCTTCTCAGTTTCTATTAACCGGAAGCTCTTTATTATTTATATATCATTTATTATTTATATATCAATTGATACAATATTAAACAATATTAAAACAATATGAAATTAATGCTTTATTACACTGCTTTTTATTTATATGAGGTAATTCATAGACCATACATATTGGAATCATATATCATTGATATTTTTGTTCTCTCTTTCTATCACCTTTCCATTTATCCGCATCCCGTTATTTTTTTTTCAAATCCACATGTTTGTTATGGAACAATTTCAGTTGTTACAACTATATGATTGATCCAGTCATATAGTGACTGTTTTGGGGATCTCGACAATATGAAGCAATAAGTTAGTTATTAGTTTTTAATTTATTTTTATATAGTAGTTGTAGTTAATACTAGGGGTCAGTCTTTATTTTGATCCTACTAAAAACTCTAAATAAAAAACTAACGAGTCACACACTAAGCATAGCAATTATATAAAAAAAAGTTAATTTCTTTTTTTATTTAACCTTATAGAATTAGAATTGTTTATTTTTGTTTGATTTAACAGAAAAATGGAAAAAGTTTCTAGTTTTTTGTTCTATATATCACTATATTACTGGATAGAATGACAAGATAAATAAAGGTCTATTATTCTTCATCCACAAATATCCAAATTTTTAGGCCTAGTACTCCATGGATAGTTCGAATTGTATAGGAACAATGATCAATTTTAGCGCGAATTGTTTGTAGAGGAACTCTACCTTCTCTGATCCATTCGACACGTGCAATTTCTTTTCCGTCAATACGTCCTGCAATTTGTATTTGAATTCCTTTTGTATCTGTTTGTTCAGTTAATTCAATAGCTCTTTTCATTGCCTTTCGAAACGAAACTCTATTTCTTAATTGAGAAGCCATATATTCTGCAAGAATATTGGGGTCTCCATAAGGTTTTTCTATTCGTGTGATAGCAATGTTGATTCTTCGGTTCACAGAACGAAATTCTTTTTGTACATTCATCTGTAATTCTTCGATTCCTCGTGTTTGGCCCTCTATTAATAAATTTGGGAATCCAATATGGATTATGACCTGGATTAAATCAATTCTTTTTTTAATTTCTATACGCGCAATTCCAATTCCTTCGAAACCTGAGGATATTCTCTTATTTTTTTGTACATAGTTCTTGATACAATTCCGTATTTTCTCATCTTCTTGTAGACCTACAGAAAAATTTTTTGGTTGTGCGAACCAAAAGGAATGATGATTTTGGGTTGTACCAAGTCTGAAACCAAGTGGATTTATTTTTTGTCCCATATTTTTTATTATATTATCTTTCCATCTATTTTTTTCTAAATATGAATCTAAATCTTAAATTCATCGAAAGATAATTTTGATTTATCTTTTAATACAATTGTTATATGACAAGTGGGTCTTTTTATCGGATAACTACGTCCTCGAGCTCTAGGTCTTAATTTTTTCACAAAAGGACCTCCATTGACTTCGGCTTTACTAATGAATAAATCGGTTTCGTTCAAACCCATATTATGACTAGCGTTTGCTGCTGCGGAATAAACCAATTTTAAAATGGGATAAGATGCTCGATAAGGCATAAGTTCCAATATCATAAGCGTTTCCTCATAAGAACGCCCGCGAATCTGATCAATTACTCTTTGCGCTTTGAAAACAGACATACATATATGTATATGTTGAGCTAAAACTTTTATAGCTCCACTCGAATTTAAGTTATTTTTCTTTATCATAAGGTTATCCCCCGCCAATGAATGATAAGTATCTATTTTTTTTTTCAAAATTAACGACGAGATTTATTATCGTTTCTCGCATGTCTCGCGAAAGTCAGAGTAGGCGCGAATTCTCCCAATTTGTGACCTACCATACGATCTGTTATATAAATAGGTAAATGTTCCTTTCCATTATGAATAGCGATTGTATGGCCAATCATTTTGGGTATAATGGTAGATGCCCGAGACCAAGTTACTATTATTTCTTTCTCCTCCCTCATGTTGAGTTTTTCAATTTTTCTTGATAAATGATTAGCTACAAAAGGGTTTTTTTTTAGTGAACGTGCCATAGCTGATTACTCCTTTTTTTACATTTTAAAGATTGGCATTCTATGTCCAATAGAATATCTCGATCTAAGTATGAAGGTAAGAATAAATACAATAATGATGAATGGAAAAAAGAGAAAATCCTTTAGCTAGATAAGGGGCGGATGTAGCCAAGTGGATCAAGGCAGTGGATTGTGAATCCACCACGCGCGGGTTCAATTCCCGTCGTTCGCCCATCACATTATTTCAAATTCAAAAAATTAGATTTTAAATATTCCTATTTACGGCGACGAAGAATAAAACTATCACTATATTTTTTCCTTTTTCGACTTCTTCTTCCAAGCGCAGGATAACCCCAAGGAGTTGTGGGTTTTTTTCTACCAATTGGGGCTTTCCCTTCCCCACCTCCATGGGGATGGTCTACAGGGTTCATAACTACTCCTCTTACTACAGGACGCTTACCTATCCAACACTTCGATCCGGCTCTACCCAAACTTTGTTGATTCACCCCAACATTACCCACTTGTCCGACTGTTGCTAAGCAGTTTTTGGATATCAAACGGACCTCCCCGGATGGTAATCTTAATGTGGCTGATTTACCCTCTTTTGCGATCAGCTTCGCTACAGCGCCCGCCGCTCTAGCTAATTGTCCACCCTTTCCAAGCGTGATTTCTATGTTATGTATGGCCGTGCCTAAGGGCATATCGGTTGAAGTAGATTCTTCTTTTAAAAACCCCTTCCCAAACTGTACAAGCTTCTTCCAAAGCATACGGCTTTCTAGATGTATATGATGATATCTAGACAGATGGATCTTTATCTTATATGAATCGTATGATAAAGTACCACATGAGTGGATATATAGGAATCCAAATCTGCCGAATCACTCATGTATGATCTTCTACATCCTAGGTCTCCCCGTTCCATCATCTGGCTTATGTTCTTCATGTAGCATTCAGACCGAATGACTCTATGAAATTACGTTGATACTTCCACATATTACGGGTAACGTAGGAGACATCTCTATTTTTCCCGGGGGGGGATCTTTATAATTACCACTGCTTAGCTTTCAATTCGCCTCTGACCATCAAATTAAATGTGAATAACCCGTCCTCCTCTCTTTGAAACAAGGGGCGCTTCCGGTTCTGTGCGTGCTTCAAACAATTTTGTCTTCTCCATATTACCATATCTCTAGAGTCAATAATTTTCTATGAGGAACTACTGAACTCAATCACTTGCTGCCGTTACTCAACAGTTTTCTGTTGAGGTCTATCCCATAGACGTACTCAAATTGGATCAGTGATTGATTTCTAGGTTTCATCGTAAACCTAATTGGTTACTTCCAATTACGTAAATCAATAGTTCAAACCGCACTCAAAGGTAGGGCATTTCCCATTGATATAGGGACTTCTGTACCAGAAACAATGGTATCTCCAATTATAGCCCCTCTGGGGTGTAAAATATATCTTTTCTCGCCATCCCCATAATGTATGAGACAAATGTATGCATTTCGATTAGGGTCGTATTCTATGGTTACGATTCTACCAGATATGTCTTTTTCATTCCGTCGAAAATCGATTTTACGGTATAGACGCTTATGACCTCCCCCTCTATGTCTTGCGGTAATGATTCCTCTGGCATTACGACCTTTACCACAATGATGCTGTCCACAGATCAAATTATTTCGTGGATTGGATTTCATTTGACTGTCTATGGCTCTATTACGTGTGCTCGGGGTAGAAGTTTTGTATAAATGTATCGCCGTGTTATTAAGTATTTTGCTTTAAGTTCTTTTCTCTATAAGAGGTGGAATAGAATAACCCGGTTGAAGCGTAATGATCATACGTCTGTAATGCATTGTATGTCCCATAATAGGTCCTATTCTTCTACCCTTTCCTGGGAGTCGATGACTATTCATAGCTATTACCTTGACACCAAAGAAGAGTTCGACCCAATGCTTTATTTCTGTCCTAGTTGATCCTGATTCGACATTAGAAGTATATTGATTGTTCCCCAATAACCGAATACTTTTTTCTGTAAATACTGCATATTTGATTCCATCCATAACTCCATTTTCTTCCCTATGAGTTCCAGTATCGATAAGAATTCTAGTTCTTACTGTTCATATGTTATGGTATGAATATACCATACCAATTCGTTATGGATGGATGATGAGATTCCATTGATACAGAGCCAATTCCAATAGACTTATGGAACGTTCCCATTGGCATGCATCCAGCAGGAATTGAACCTACGAATTTGCCAATTATGAGTTGGGCGCTTTAACCATTCAGCCATGGATGCTTAACAGGGCTCATTGTACATCGTGAATAACCAAATTCCAATTGAAATGAAATCTTTAGGAGGAATCAATGAAAATCTTTAGGAGGAATCAATGAAACGATATCAATTCCAATTCTGGATCTTCGAATTGAGAGAGATATTGAGAGAGATCAAGAATTCTCACTATTTCTTAGATTCATGGATCAAATTCGATTCAGTGGGATCTTTCACTCACATTTTTTTCCACCAAGAACGTTTTATGAAACTCTCTGACCCCCGAATTTGGAGTATCCTACTTTCACGTGATTCACAGGGTTCAACAAGAAATCGATATTTCACGATCAAAGGTGTAGTACTGCTTGTAGTAGTGGTCCTTATATCTCGTATTACCAATCGAAAGATGGTCGAAAGAAAAAATCTCTATTTGATGGGGCTTCTTCCTATACCTATGAATTCCATTGGACCCAGAAATGAGACATTGGAAGAATCTTTTTGGTCTTCCAATATCAATAGGTTGATTGTTTCGCTCCTGTATCTTCCAAAAGAGAAAAAGATTTCTGAGAGTTGTTTCATGGATCCGCAAGAGAGTACTTGGGTTCTCCCCAAAAATAAAAAGTGTATCATGCCTGAATCGAACCGGGGCTCGCAGTGGTGGAGGAACCGGATCGGAAAAAAGAGGGATTCTAGTTGTAAGATAGCTAATGAAACCGTAGCTGGAATTGAGATCTCATTCAAAGAGAAAGATAGCAAATATCTGGAGTTTCTTTTTTTATCCTATACGGATGATCCGATCCACAAGGACCATGATTGGGAATTGTTGGATCGTCTTTCTCCGAGGAAGAAGCGAAACATAATCAACTTGAATTCGGGACAGCTATTCGAAATCTTAGGGAAAGACTTGATTTGTTATCTCATGTCTGCTTTTCGTGAAAAAAGACCAATTGAAGGGGAGGGTTTCTTCAAACAACAAGGAGCTGAGGCAACTATTCAATCAAATGATATTGAGCACGTTTCCCATCTCTTCTCGAGAAACAAGTGGGGTATTTCTTTGCAAAATTGTGCTCAATTTCATATGTGGAAATTCCGCCAAGATCTCTTCGTTAGTTGGGGGAAGAATCAGCACGAATCGGATTTTTTGAGGAACGTATCGAGAGAGAATTGGATTTGGTTAGACAATGTGTGGTTGGTAAACAAGGATCGGTTTTTTAGCAGGGTACGGAATGTATTGTCAAATATTCAATATGATTCCACAAGATCTATTTTCGTTCAAGTAACGGATTCTAGCCAATCGAAAGGACCCTCTGATCAATCCAGAGATCATTTCGATTCCATTAGAAATGAGGATTCAGAATATCACACATTGATCGATCAAACAGAGATTCAGCAACTAAAAGAAAGATCGATTCTTTGGGATCCTTCCTTTCTTCAAACGGAACGAACAGAGATAGAATCAGATCGATTCCCGAAATGCCTTTTTGGATCTTCCTCAATGTCCCGGCTATTCACGAAACGTGAGAAGCAGATGAATAATCATCTGCTTCCGAAAGAAATCGAAGAATTTCTTGGGAATCCTACAAGATCAATTCGTTCTTTTTTCTCTGACAGATGGTCAGAACTTCATCTGGGTTCGAATCCTACTGAGAGGTCCACTAGAGATCAGAAATTTTGGAAGAAAAAACAAGATGTTTCTTTTGTCCCTTCCAGGCGATCGGAAAATAAAGAAATGGTTGATATATTCAAGATAATTACGTATTTACAAAATACCGTCTCAATTCATCCTATTTCATCAGATCCGGGATGTGATATGGTTCCGAAGGATGAACCAGATATGGACAGTTCCAATAAGATTTCATTCTTGAAAAAAAATCCATTTTTGGATTTATTTCATCTATTCCATAACCGGAACAAAGGGGGATACACGTTACACCACGATTTTGAATCAGAAGAGAGATTTCAAGAAATGGCAGATCTATTCACTCTATCAATAACCGAGTCGGATCTGGTGTATCATAGGGGATTTGCCTTTTCTATTGATTCCTACGGGTTGGATCAAAAAAAATTCTTGAATGAGGTATTCAACTCCAGAGATGAATCGAAAAAGAAATCTTTATTGGTTCTACCTCCTCTTTTT